TCACGTACGAAACTTAATAGTATACCACTTCTACGAATAGCTCGTAATGCTGCATCTCTTCCGAGACCAGGACCCTTTATCATGACTTCTGCTCGTTGCATACCTTGATCGACTACTGTCCGAATAGCATTTCCCACTGCGGTTTGAGCAGCAAATGGAGTCCCTCTTCTTGTACCCTTGAATCCACAAGTACCAGCGGAGGACCAAGAAATTACCCGACCCCGTACATCTGTAACAGTCACAATGGTATTGTTGAAACTTGCTTGAACATGAATAACTCCCTTTGGTATTCTACGTGTACTTTTACGTGAACCACTACGCCCATTCCTACGTGAACCCGTTCTTGCTAGAGATTTTGCCATACTTTATCATCGAAATCAGAGATATATGGATATATCCATTTCATCTTAAACGAGACCTTAGATTTTTCATTGGAGAGGATCCTTTTATTTGAGAGAGTCCTTTTTAATTTTGAACAAGTTAACAAGATTAGCCCTGTCTTTGTTTATGTCTCGGGTTTGAACATATTACTATGATGCGCCCCCTCCTACGGATCAGTCGGCATTTTTCACAAATTTTACGAACGGATGCCCTTATTTTCATAGTTGTCGTTCCCTAACTTAAACTTATACTTTTTGATTGGAAGAAAATAGGTTTCTTGAAATTTGAAACTTCGAATTCTAGCTCCCTGAGGTGTATGTTGAAGTTGAAAAAACCACCTAATCTGCCGAACCCTTTTTGCGCGGAGTCTCGAAATTATACGTTTTCGGGTTCAAGCATAACATAAAGACTTATTTGAATTTTGATTGATTGCTATTATACCTATTAAACTAAAACTCCGTGGAATCCTTCCTGAAACATAACCTAGAATTAGATCTTCATTAGCTAAATGAAACCCGAACATACCATTAGGAAGGGATTCAGTAATTTAAGCTTCATGAATAAGTTTTTTTTTTCTTTCATTTTTTTAGCATTCTAGGTAAAACCCCTTGAAGTCTCAACTAATATAGGAAGAGTGATATCAACTCCTCCGCCCCTTTTCGTTGATAAATAGGAAATTCCGAATAAAATTCGGTAATCATAAAGATTACCATATATAACACAAAATTTCTCCGCCGATTCCCTGTAGTCGAGCCTCTCGGTCTGTCATTAGACCTCGAGAAGTAGAAAGAATTACAATTCCCATCCCGCCTAGAATTCTAGGAATTCGTTGATAGTTAGAATAGATTCGTAGGCCAGGTCTACTAATCCGTTTTAAATTCAAAAAAGTTCGGGGTGGCCCTTTCCTATTCCTTCTATGTCGGAGGGTTAAAACAAAAAAATGGTTGTTGTTTTCCTGATGTTTTCTCACGTTTTCGATAAAACCTTCTTGTAAAAGTATTTTAACAATGTTTTCAGTGATGTTAGTAGATGCTATTCGAACCGTCCCTTTTCTATTCATGTCGGCATTTCGTATAGAAGTTATTATGTCAGCAATAGTGTCCCTACCCATGATAAACTAAAATTATTCTTTACCTCCCATTTTTGGTATAATCAACATGCTTTTATTTCAATTTATTTATATTTTTATATTGAATTTTTTTATATTTATTATTTCTATTTAGTTAAATATTTTTTTAATCTTTAATTATGTTTATGTTAAATAAAGGTATATCCGTGAGATAGAATCGAATTTCATGCAAATACTATGTATAATATAACTATTATACTATAATACCTCAGGTGCTAATGAAACTATTTTAGTAAAACTTAACTGTCTCAATTCTCGGGCAATCGCACCAAAAACTCGCGTTCCTTTTGGATTTCCTTCTTGATCAATAACAACTGCAGCGTTGTCATCATATCGTATTATCATACCGTTGTCGCGTTTAAGTTCTTTACAAGTACGTACAATGACAGCTCGGATCACTTCTGATTTTTCTAGAGGTGTATTTGGCAATGCTTCCTTGATTACAGCAACAATAATGTCACCAATATGAGCATATCGTCGATTACTAGCTCCGACGATTCGAATACACATTAATTCTCGAGCCCCGCTGTTATCCGCTACATTCAAATGGGTTTGAGGTTGAATCATATCATTTTTGAATTTGTTCTTTCGATGCAAAACAAAGAGTGAAGGAAAAAAAAAAGAAATATTCGTTGTCAAAAAATGCAATTGTTTTTTTATCCCCAAGACTTTTTTCTTTGGTTCTACGTTTCTATCTATCCCGAAATAATGAATTGAGTTCGTATAGGCATTTTTGAGGCGGCTATTGAAATAGCCTTTCTGGCTATATTTTCTGCGACTCCCCCCATTTCATAAAGTATTCTACCGGGTTTAACGACAGCTACCCAATATTCGGGAGATCCCTTACCCGACCCCATACGTGTTTCTGTAGGTCTTACTGTAACTGGTTTGTCTGGAAATAAACGGACCCATATTTTTCCACCACGCCGCACGTTTCGTGTCATTGCTCGCCGCCCTGCTTCTATTTGTCTAGATGTAATCCAAGCCGGCTCAAGTGCCTGAAGAGCATATTTACCGAAAGAAATACGATTGCCTCGATAAGATATCCCTTTCATTCTTCCTCTATGTTGTTTACGAAATCGGGTTCTTTTGGGGTTATAATTGATGCTTCTTTTTCAATTCCATCTCTACTACAAAACCGGACATGAGAGTTTCTTCTCATCCGGCTCCTCGCGAATTAAAGGATTCAAATTTAATGAAAATTTACTTAATTTTGGATTTTTTTTTTGAGATTTCATCCAATCTATTAGAAATTTCTCTATCTTGTTTGGATATCTACTTAAACATTTAAACATCTATTTTTATTTTCGTTTATTTCTAGATAATTTTTTTATATTTTACTTTCTATTTATTTTATATCTAAATTTATATAGAAATCTAAATACTGACTTTTTTTTTTATTTTTCTAACGAATCTTTTTGTCTTTTATCATATTGGATCAAACAAGATTGACCAATCTAATAAAAATAAAAATATTCGCGGGCGAATATTTACTCTTTCAATATCGCTGTGGGGTTAGATCATAATTTCTAGGAATAAATGAATTGTCCCCGGTTCGGTCCGCCATCCCACCCACTGAATGTTTTGGATTTGTTTTTCACTAGAATCCGCTATATTCAGAGGTTCCGTCGTTCCCACCGCCTCTCAATTAATGGTTAGGTTTGAATTCTACAACGGAGCCCCCGTGAAATTTGTTCTTGAGTCAACCTTCTCAGTCTTTATTGGCTCGAGGCTCGTGATTTTTTTTTATGAACAGATTTCTATAGTTATGTGTGAATCAGTATTGATGCGTTCTAACACTGCCTTTTCTGAGATAGTTCATAAACCTTACATGTATTGGAATGGTTGAGATGGCAATGATATTCTTTTTCTTTCTTTCTTTCACCCCTCCCCTTATCTGCATACTTTTCTAGCAAAAGAATATTGATATTGGTTTTTCTTTTTTGTTTATGCAAAAAAAATGGAGTTGCTCCAATGATATGATCAATATCAATATATCATATCTTGACTGTTTTTTTGTATCCAGATAATACGAAGTAATGAGTTGGTTATTAGTTCATAGTAGAGGTCGATCCATTTTTTTTTGAATCCTATCCTCTAAAAAAACCAACGAGTCACACACTAAGCATAGCAATTAGATAAACGGATCAATCAAATTTTTATTCAACCCTATAGAATTGAGAATTGAGAATTGCTCATTCTTTTTCTCTTAAAGAAAAAGAATGAAAGGAAAGAGTTTATTGTTTTTTATTGGATTTTGCAATCAATATAGTGTAAAGACAAGGAAAATATTCTTATTCCTCTTCTAGAAATATCCAAATTTTGATTCCTAATACTCCATAGATAGTTCGGGCTGTATAGGAACAATAATCAATTTTAGCTCGAATGGTTTGTAAGGGAACCCTACCTTCTCGGATCCATTCGACCCGTGCAATTTCTTTTCCATCGATTCGCCCTGCAATTTGTATTTGAATTCCTTTTGTATCTGCCTGTTCGGTTAATTCAATAGCCTTTTTCATTGCTTTGCGAAATGAAACTCTATTTTTTAATTGGCCGGCTATAAATTCTGCAAGAATATTAGGGTGTCCATAAGGGTTTGTAATTCTTGTAATAGCAATGTTGACTTTTCGATTCACACAGTTTAGCTCTTTTTGTATGTTTACCTGTAATTCTTCGATTCTTCGCGTCTTTCCTTCGATTAATAACTTTGGGAATCCCATATAGATTATGACTTGAATTAAATCAATTCTTTTTTGAATCTCTATGCGGGCAATTCCCTCGACCCCAGAGGCAATTTTCATATTTTTTTGTATATAATTTTTGATACACTCTCGTATTTTGTGATCTTCTTCTAAACCCTCGGAATAATTTTTTGGTTGTGCAAACCAAATAGAATGATGACTTTGAGTTGTACCAAGTCTGAAACCAAGTGGATTTATTTTTTGTCCCATAATCCCCCACTATTGTACATATTATGATATGTCATATCATTGTATTTTTTTTTCCATTCCGTTTTTTTTAAGCAGAAGGTATCTTCTTCATATAATTCACACTCTTTTTCATATAATGTTTCATATAATAAAGATATATCATATAATACAATTACTATCTGGCAAGTGGGTCTTCTTATTGGATAACTCCGCCCCCTAGCTCGCGGTTTTAATTTTTTCAAAGTAGTGCCCTCGTTGACTTCTGCTTTAACAACAAATAAATTTGCTTTATTGAACCCCTTGTTGTGCCTAGCATTTGCTGCTGCAGAATAAATCAATTTATAAATGGGATAACACGCTCGATAAGGCATAAGTTCTAGTATCATAAGTGTTTGCTCGTAGGAACGCCCACGAATCTGATCAATAACTCTTCGTGCTTTGTGAGCCGACATGGAGATATATTGACCTAAAGCGTATGCTCTTCCATCTGGCCTTCTAACCCTCCAAGGGTATAATATGTCCTCATCTACATCTGGCTTGTTCTTTATAAACTTTCCCAT